TAGACAGTTACATTTCTAGTTTCATTTGTACAGAAAGTACAAGTAGTATTGAAAATGGAAATTCTAGTATCAAAACTAGTAGCAGTTATTTCAATAGAAGAGAAAAATCTAATGATTTCGATCTAAATACAAAATACAAAAAGTTATGGGTTCAATGTGAGAATTGTTATGGATTAAATTATAAAAAATTTTTTAGTTCAAAAATGAATATTTGTGAATACTGCGGATATCATTTGAAAATGAGTAGTTCAGATAGAATTGAACTCTTTATAGATCCTGGCACTTGGGAGCCTATGGATGAAGATATGGTCTCTATAGACCCCATTGAATTTCATTCAGAGGAGGAACCTTATATAGATCGCATTTCTTTTTATCAAAGAAAAACGGGTTTAACTGAAGCTGTTCAAACGGGCGTAGGTCAACTAAACAGTATTCCCATAGCAATTGGAGTTATGGATTTTCAGTTTATGGGAGGTAGTATGGGATCCGTAGTAGGTGAGAAAATCACCCGTTTGATCGAGTATGCTACTAATCGATCTCTACCTGTCATTATTGTGTGTGCTTCTGGAGGAGCACGCATGCAAGAAGGGAGTTTGAGCTTAATGCAAATGGCTAAAATATCTTCTGCTTCATATGATTATCAATCAAATAAAAAGTTATTTTATGTATCAATCCTTACATCTCCTACAACTGGCGGAGTTACAGCAAGTTTTGGTATGTTGGGAGATATCATTATTGCTGAACCTAATGCCTACATTGCGTTTGCGGGTAAAAGAGTAATTGAACAAACATTGAAAAAGACAGTACCCGACGGTTCACAAGCGGCTGAGTATTTATTCCATAAGGGCTTATTCGACCCAATTGTACCACGTAATCCTTTAAAAGGTGTTCTGAATGAGTTATTTCAGCTACACGGTTTCCTTCCCTTGAATCAAGATTCAAAAAAAAAATTTCAAAAAGATTGAAATTCTTCATTTTCAAATGGAAGTATAACACTAGCTTCAGTTATTTTTATTTGTAGCGAATACGCATTTAGTTCATTATAATGAAAAAAACAAAACTAAGAAGATGGTGTTTTCTTTGGAGACATCAGTTATAAGTGTAGTAAGAGTCAGAAGTTTTGGATAATGACTTTTTGCCCCGGATCCTTTTTTTATTCTATCTCTCTTCCTGATTAGGAATAAGCATCCCTCTATCGACAAGATAAAAAAGAATTTCTTTCTCCTTCCGAGAAATTAGGGAAATAAAAATGATTTTCTCCGTTCTTTTGACATATTCATTATTCATATATAGAACAACGAAAAAGAGATAAAAAAATATATCGAAAAAATGAAAAGAAAAGACTAAATAAAAAGAAAGAAGAAATATAAAATCAAATAAAGAAAATAGAAATATTCAAATAACAAATAAGAAGAATATAGAATTTTATTTAGCGAGAACCCCCGGTTTTTCACTAGTAATCTCTTTTTGTTGGATAAGATTGGTTAAAATCAGAAACTCATAAGAAACTCTTTTCTATCTTTACCTTTCAAAACACCTTTTTTGTTTTGAAAGGTAAAGATAGAAAGACGATGAAGATAAGGATGGGAGAAGAAGAATCCAATGGGATTCTCATACATATTCGTGTCGAAAGAGGAATAGGTATACTTCATTAATAGGTATACTTCATTGAGTTCTACATTCGTTATTGATTATTAAATACTTCATATTAATATTATCTTAATATTCTTTCTAATTTCTTTTTAATAGTTTTAATAGATTAATATTAAGAATTAATAGATAGACTTATTAGAATATATCTTTATAATTAGAATTTATAATAGGTACAAATATGAAATTGAGGTACCCATTCTATGATAGATTTGAACTTTCCCTCTATTTTTGTTCCTTTAGTGGGCCTAGTCTTTCCGGCAATCGCAATGGCTTCTTTATCTCTTTATGTCCAAAGAAATAAGATTGTCTAAATACGATGAAATCTCATCAATTTATTTCAACACTGGATCATCATACAGATACTTTTTTTAATGTAATATGGTAGGATATATGATATTTGGCCTTTCCGAAAACAAATGGAAGAGTTGTTTTGTTATGTATGCCGATGCATAATATACGGCATTAATGCATGTATATGCGGTTATAGCTTAATCAATTAAATGATGAAATTCAAAATGATCAGCAAATCTTTTTTTAAAAATCTTTTAAATAGAAACTCAATGTATCTAACCAATTATTCCTAATGGTTCCTGTCGGAATGCTGCTAGTTGATGAAAGTTACTTCGGGATCAAGCAATAAAAGTCAAGTCAAATCCATTTGGGTTATTCTCTCAATTCCAATCGAATGCAACTGGATCTAGTATAGTATGAACTGGCGATCAGAACATATATGGATAGAACTTATAACGGGGTCTCGAAAAACAAGTAATTTTTGCTGGGCCTGTATCCTTTTTTTAGGTTCACTAGGATTCTTAGTGGTGGGAACTTCCAGTTATCTTGGTAAAAATCTGATATCCGTATTTCCGTCTCAGCAAATCCTTTTTTTCCCACAAGGGATCGTGATGTCTTTCTATGGGATCGCAGGTCTATTCATTAGTTCTTATTTGTGGTGCACAATTTCATGGAATGTAGGTAGTGGTTATGACCGATTTGATAGAAAAGAAGGGATAATGTCCCTTTTTCGTTGGGGATTTCCTGGAAGAAATCGTCGCATCTTCCTTCGTTTCTTTCTGAAAGATATCCAATCAATCAGAATGGAAGTGAGAGAGGGTCTTTTTCCTCGTCGTGTCCTTTATATGGAAATCAAGGGTCAAGGAGCCATTCCCTTGACCCGTACTGATGAGGATTTGACTCCACGAGAAATTGAACAAAAAGCTGCCGAATTTGCCTATTTCTTGCGCGTACCCATTGAAGTATTTTGAAATGAACTGAAGAATAAATATCAGCATGAGAAAAGGAACTTAATACATCTTAAAAGTGGGAAGACGTATATGGAACAATAACTATTTTGTATACGCATACACATGGCGTCTGGCTTCACTCTTTAGACTAGTAAAAGGTCTAATAAGTAATAAGTATAGATTCATCAAATATCCTAACATGTCTTTTGTTTTCGTAAAAAAGAATTCCTCTTTTTAGGCCTTTGAATTGATACCCTATCCATGCGCTGCGGTTAGACAGTGAAATCTTTCAAATTCGAAATGGAAATAAAAGAATTAAAGAATCCGGTAGGGTTCGTCTTTAAATCCAAATTTGATTTGTTAGTTCAAATGGGTTTTCGAGTCTTCATTGAAAGGAATAAATGAAAGGGAAATCGGTTACAATTTTCCTAATTGTGATCTCTGGAATATGGAAAGAATTTTTACTTTTTTTTTTTCATTCGAAACTTTCTTGTATGTTCTATTCTAGATCCAATCTAGATCCAAAGACTCAATTCTTACACAAAAACAAAAATAGGAAAAGATTCATAGGTTTGATACCTTATTCTTGTTAGAGTTATAGGCTCTTGTTATATAATTCGTACTTCATAGAAATCTCAGATAGAATCGACCAATGAAACAGGTTCATTAACAATTCACATCACGGATACAGAATGAAAAAAAATAAAGCATTGGCTTCCCTCCCATATCTTGTGTCTATAATCTTTTTGCCCTGGTGGGTTTCTCTCTCATTTAAGAAATGTCTAGAAACTTGGGTTATTAATTGGTGGAATACTAGGCAATCCGAAATCCCTTTGAATGATATTCAAGAGAAAAATGTTCTAGAAAAATTTATGGAATTAGAAGAACTATTCCTGTTGGACGAGATGATAAAGGAGTACTCGGAGACACATATGCAAAGGCTTCGTATAGGAATGCACAAGGAAACAATACAATTGGTCCAAAGACAAAATGAATCTCATTTCCATATCATTTTGCATTTCTCTACAAATCTAATCTGTTTCGCTATTCTAAGTGGTTATTTTTTTCTGGGTAATGAAGAACTTTTCATTTTAAATTCTTGGATTCAGGAATTTATCTATAACTTAAGTGATACAATCAAAGCTTTTTCGATTCTTTTAGTTACTGATTTATGGATCGGATTTCACTCGACCCATGGTTGGGAACTAATGATTGGTTCGATCTACAATGATTTTGGATTGGCTCAGAACGATCAGATTATATCTGGTCTTGTTTCCACTTTTCCAGTGATTCTAGATACAATTGTGAAATATTGGATCTTCCATTTTTTAAATCGTGTATCTCCTTCGCTTGTAGTAATTTATCATTCAATGAATGAATAATTCATTAGATCTTTTGATATCAATAAAATCATAACCTTTCTTTGTGTATAAAGAAATCATTTTTCATCTTACTTATTCTTTATACTTCTACCTTTTCAATTCAAGGTATTCATACTATATTCCACTAGTACAATTCTTTCAGTATAATCAATACAATGGCAAACTTGTGGATAGGGAATTCTACTAGCTACCTATCAAATTTATTGTAGAAATTCCGGGGATCAATGATTGGACCATGCAAAATAGAAAGACTTTTTCTTGGGTAAAAGAACAGATGACTCGATCCATTTATGTATCGATCATGATATATGTAATAACTCGAGCATCTATTTCAAATGCATATCCCATTTTTGCGCAGCAGGTTTATGAAAATCCACGAGAAGCAACTGGTCGAATTGTATGTGCCAATTGCCATTTAGCTAATAAGCCCGTGGATATTGAAGTTCCGCAAGCTGTACTTCCTGATACTGTATTTGAAGCAGTTGTTCAAATTCCTTATGATATGCAACTGAAACAAGTTCTTGCTAATGGTAAAAAAGGGGCTTTGAATGTAGGAGCTGTTCTTATTTTACCCGAGGGATTCGAATTAGCCCCACCCGATCGTATTTCTCCCGAAATGAAAGAAAAGATGGGCAATCTTTCTTTTCAGTTTTATCGTCCTAATAAAAGAAATATTCTTGTGATAGGTCCTGTTCCCGGTCAGAAATATAGTGAAATCGTCTTT